CAGGCTTATATAAAAAAGACGATATAAGGATTCCGAAAGAAGCTATACTAACTGAAAAAATTGCATTTGTGATAAATTCATACCAATCCACCGAATTTTTTTGATTTTGATGTAAAAGATTTATGGATGAACTTAACAATTTGGATAATATATCCAAATCTATTCCTTCCTGATTGAAGAAAGGAATTCCTATGACTCCAACGAACAACGTAAATAAAACTAATACAAGCATCGGAAATAACATAGTATTGTCTGACTCATGGGGATATGAGAAAGTGTTTTTAGTGCCAAAACGAGTAATACTAATAAAAGGCTGCACCGTGCTTCTTACATTTTCATTACTATTTTCATTACTATTAACTCGATATGTGTTTAAAAAAGAAGTTTTTTCATTGTTTTTCGTCGTTAATAAATATAATAAACGCAAATTTTTTTGAATAATTTCGGGTCCTTCTTTATCTTTACCCCATAGAGACATTGAATAGAACGAACTGCTTTTTTTGCCACTGTAAGTTTGAAAATAAACGTTTAAATGTCCTTCAAAAGCAAGTAAATAGATCCGAAACATATAAAATGCAGTTAATCCTGCTGTGGACCAAGCTATTATTGCAAAAATAGGTGAATACAACCAACTATCATTAAGAATTTCATCTTTGGACCAAAAACAAGCAAGGGGTGGAATACCAGAAAGAGAAAGTGTACCCAATAAAAAAGCAGTTTTTGTAATTGGTACATGTTTTCTTAAACCGCCCATAAGAACCATATTCTGACTTTTATCTGGAGAATATCCAACAATAGCTTCCATCGCATGAATAATTGATCCAGATCCTAAGAACAACAATGCCTTCGAATAAGCATGAGTAATCAAATGAAATAAAGCAGCTCGATAAGACCCCATACCTAGAGCTAACATCATATAACCCAATTGAGACATTGTAGAATAAGCTAAGCTTTTCTTAATATCTTTTTGAGCAAGAGCTAAAGTGGCTCCTAAAAATAATGTTATTATACCTATCAAAGCTATTAGATTTAGAATGTAAGGTATAACTATGAAAAGAGGAAGAAGCCGAGCTACAAGAAAAATTCCTGCTGCTACCATAGTAGCGGCATGTATAAGAGCCGAAATGGGGGTAGGCCCTTCCATGGCATCAGGTAACCATACATGAAGTGGAAATTGGGCGGATTTAGCAACAGCGCCGGCAAATAATAGGGAGGCGCATAAAGTAACAAATAAAAAATTAACTTCATTATTAGAAACCAAGTTATTGAATATTTCAAACAAATCCCGAAATTCGAAACTACCTGTTATCCAATAAAAACCCAAAATTCCTAATAATAAACCAAAATCCCCGACACGATTAGTTACAAACGCTTTTTGACAAGCATTCGCGGCACTGGGTCGTGTGAACCAAAAACCTATTAATAGATAAGAACACACTCCAACTAATTCCCAAAAAATATAAATTTGTATCAAATTAGAACTAGTAACTAATCCCAACATTGAAGTATTGGAAAAACTCATATAAGCAAAAAATCTCAAATATCCCTGATCATGAGACATATAATTGTCACTATAAATAAGAACCATAATTCCAACAGTAGTGATTAATATCGACATAATAGAAGTAAGTGGATCAACCAAGCAGCCAAATTCTAAAGAAAAATCATTATTGATGGTCCAAGACCATACATATTGATAGACAGAATTATTATTTATTTGCTGAATAGAAAAAAGGGCTGAAAAAACCATAACTATACTTAATAATAAAACACTAGGAAAAGCCCACATACGGCGAAGATTTTTTGTTGCCGTTGGAAAAAGTAGAAGTCCTGTTCCAATTAAGATAGGAACTGGAAGTGGAATGAAAGGTATAATCCATGAATATTGATATGTATATTCCATAAAAAAATAAAAAAAAAATTTATCTTAATTAATTGTTTCTGAGTCACCGGTTCTTATTTCTTTTCTTTTGAAAGGGGTCGGTTAATAAAAAAAATTAAGATATATAAAATAAAACTTAAATAGAATTTTCTAGCCTTAATTATTCTGAATCTTTCCAAACTACTTCAAATATTTAAAATCAAGAGGTTATAATTGGTCAAATGATATAAATAAGTCACTAGTGAAAAATAAATACGTATTTAATTTTATTAATACTGAATTGTTAATATTAAATTCAAATTTTTAAATAAAATTTTATGAAGATAAAAAATGAAAATTCTAATTTTCATTTTAATTATTACGTATTACAATAATTTTTTTATATCTATAGAACAAGGATAAATAATTATACCAAAAACAGTATTTGATATGAATCATAAAGCCCATAACTAAAACTATTTATTGTAATTCGGTTATTTAGAATCATTAACCAATTTGTTTTGTAACTCATTGTTTGTCTTCCATTACAATAAAAGCTATTTGTAGGAAATGCTATGATATCCAACACTTTAATTTTACGGAAAAAAAAAAGGGGGCAAATAAAATGCCTTTAAATTATGTATTTTGTATCCTTTAACAGATTAACTACTAGTCTCATTTGATAATTAAAATTTTGTGGACTCTTTCTTCGAGCTTGAACAATTAAATTAATATTTAATTAATTAATATAATAGAAAAAATTATTAAAGTTTTTTTTTTTTTATTAAGCGGGAGAAGGGTTGGGTTATTAAACTTTTAGATTTTTTTATTACATGTATAAATGTAACACGACGAAAATAGAAAGAAAACGAAACGGACAATCTTTCTTTTTTTTTTTTTGTATTATTTTTTTTTATTTTATCAACTTCAATCTATTTGGCATAGTGTACCTTATCGTTCTTATTAATATTTTATGTGATTTTTAACCCCCCCTTTTTTTTTGGAGTCTAATTTAGAGAAAAAATAGATAGAGAATAGTAAAGAACAATTGATTTTGAACAATAGATGTCTTTCACATCCAACCGAAAAACCTATTATAACTTTTTAATGGCAGTTCCAAAAAAGCGCACCTCTATTTCAAAAAAACGTATTCGTAAAAATATTTGGAAAAGGAAGGGATATAGGGCAGCATTGAAAGCTTTTTCGTTAGCGAAATCTCTTTCTACCGGGAGTTCTAAAAGTTTTTTTTGTGTAACAAATAAATAATCTGAATCGTTCTAATAACTAATAAAGTAATATAATTTTGTTTATAGTTTATTTATAAGATTTATAAGTTATAAAAATGATAAATAATATTTATCAATTATAATTAATATTAACATCATAATAGTATAGTAAAAGAATAAATATTAATATATAAGATAAATTACAATATAAACAATATACATTAAAAATAAAATAAATAAAAAAGAATTAGTCTCATAATGTTTTAATTTAAAACGAATATAAAATTGAATTTGTTTTACTTTAATTTGAAGCCAAATTTTTCTTTCGTTTCTGATATAGATAAGAATTCTGTTGTCTACTGAATTCTAAAAATGAATGGTACTTTTTTGTTTGAAAAAAGGGTAAACGCAAGCGCAAGGTTTCGCCTTTCATTTTAGTATGTTTTATCATTTTCCGGATGGGGATTATCACTTTCCCCATCGCCCTTACTCAATAATAAAAAGAATTTTTTTTTTAGTTATATTTTTGATTTTATATTATTTTTATATTATAAAGAAGAGGTCGTTGAAACTAATTGATTAAGTTTAAAATGTTTTTTATAATCTTTTAAACCATTATTTTGGGTTTTAGAAATTATTATCACTATATAAATTCCTTAAACCCAATTTAATTAATATTAATAAAAGCCCCGTTTCCATTTTTAGGTAGTTATATGACGAATGCGCCAATTTTGAGTGATCTATTTTAGATCCTATGTTTCGATTGGAAGATCGATCAAGATATAATATATATATATTAATTCAAAAATTTATAAAATATTTTGAAGTACGGTACAATTTCTATACGAAATTTTTTTATATGATTGATACGACCATCCCAAATACCTAACTTAATGGGTTTGCTAAATCTTAACGCAAATTCTCTACACAACAAAAAATCCTAACGCAACCTAACTATGCAAATATTTACATAAATCTTTTGAGTGTATCGCTGAAATTGTGTTATATAAAAATTCAATTTTTTTATTAATCGATAAAATGAATTTTTTATTTTAGATTAATAAAATAAATGATAAAAGAAATTAATCATTAAAAAATGCAAACGAGGCAGAACATTTTTTTTACTTATATCCAGGGATTGAAGTAAAAATTATATAGTTACAACTGTTACATTTTAGTTTTAGGAGAGCATAAAGTAATAGTCTACGAAAAAATACATTGTTAGTTCAGTTAAATAAAATTGACATCCTAAAATACTAAATAACTAAATAAAAAAATAATACTAAATAACTAAATAAAAAAATACTAAATTAAATAACTAAATAAAAAGATAATAATAAGAAAAATCAATATTATTAACGTTAACGAAAACGTTTTAATCCCTAATTTTTAAACAAGTTTTTATTCATCAATTTGAATGGTTTCCTAAAAAAAAATATTGGATTGAATTAACTCCTTCAAGCTCGACGATTGAATAAAAATAGGTTATTATGATTTCGAATAAGCCGCTATGGTGAAATCGGTAGACACGCTGCTCTTAGGAAGCAGTGCTAGAGCATCTCGGTTCGAGTCCGAGTGGCGGCATGGCATCTTCTAAAAGAGTAAGTCCTATAATGAATTCAATTCCAATTCCAGATTTCAATTCCTATAATTGAGGGACGCCCTTATTAATTTAATAATTTTTATGATATTTTCAACTTTAGAGCATATATTAACTCATATATCCTTTTCGATCGTTTCAATTGTAATTACAATTCATTTGATAATTTTATTAGTCGATGAAATCGTAGGACTAGATGATTCGTCAGAAAAGGGGATGATAGCTACTTTTTTCTGCATAACAGGATTATTAGTTACTCGTTGGATGTATTTGAGGCATTTACCATTAAGTGATTTATATGAATCATTAATTTTTCTTTCGTGGAGTTTTTCCATTATTCATATTATTCCGTATTTTAAAAAACATAAAAACCATTTAAGCGCAATAACCGCGCCAAGTGCTATTTTTACTCAAGGTTTTGCTACTTCGGGTCTTTTAACTGAAATGCATCAATCCGCGATATTAGTACCCGCTCTCCAATCCCATTGGTTAATGATGCACGTAAGTATGATGGTATTGAGCTATGCAGCTCTTTTGTGTGGATCATTATTATCACTAGCTCTTCTAGTCATTACATTTCGAAAATTCATAAGGATTTTTAGTAAAAGCAATAATTTAGAAAATGAGTCAGTTTACTTTAGTGAGATTCAATACGTGAACGAAAGAAACAATGTCTTACGAAACACTTCTTTTATTTCGTCTCAAAATTATTACAGGTATCAATTGATTCAACAATTGGATCGTTGGAGTTATCGTATTATTAGTCTAGGGTTTATCCTTTTAACCGTAGGTATTCTTTCGGGAGCAGTATGGGCTAATGAAGCATGGGGATCATATTGGAATTGGGATCCAAAGGAGACTTGGGCATTTATTACTTGGACCATATTCGCTATTTATTTACATATTCGAACAAATAAAAATTTTGAAAGTGTAAATTCTGCAATTGTGGCCTCAATGGGCTTTCTTATAATTTGGATATGCTATTTTGGGGTTAATCTATTAGGAATAGGGTTGCATAGTTATGGTTCATTTACATTAACATCTATACATTAACATCTAATTAAATAAAAGACTTGACGAATATAAACATAGGACGGCATACAGGTATATATACGAAAACTTCATGTAAACAATCAAGAACCATTTGAATCATTTCCATTACTTGATTCAAATGGTTCTCACAAATTCAAAAGATATCTAGTTATAATAGAATTCCAATTTATTTATTTTACTTAAAAGAATATAAAAGACTCATTTTTTTATTGTACAATCAACCATTTTTAAAATCATGGGATTTCAGTTTCATTTTTTGGTTTACTCACAAAAACTATCGAAAAAAATAATTGGATATAATAGCTTCGACCTTGTCAACTGATAATGATAAAACGAAATCGGGATAAACACCAATACCTATTACAGGTAAAAGGATAGAGATCGAAACAAATAATTCTCGCGGTCCAGAATCAAAAAAATAAGAGTTTGGGGCATTAAAAAGCTTGTATCCATAGAACATCTGGCGTAACATAGATAATGAATAAATAGGAGTTAATATCATTCCAATTGCCATTACAAAAGTAATTAATATTTTTGTCATTAAAAGATATTTTTGACTAGTAAGTATTCCAAAAAAAACTAACAATTCGGCAACAAAACCGCTCATGCCCGGTAATGCAAGAGAAGCCATTGATAAGATACTGAAAGTCGTGAATATTTTTGGAATTGCGATAGCCATTCCGCCCATTTCGTCGAGATAAACAAGACGTATTCTATCATAACTCGTTCCGGCCAAGAAAAAAAGCGCAGCGCCAATAAATCCGTGAGAGATGATTTGTAAAATGGCTCCGTTGAGTCCTGTATCGCTTATAGAACCAATTCCTATAATTATGAAACCCATATGAGATACAGAAGAGTAGGCTATTCTTTTTTTTAAATTACGCTGACCGGGAGATGTTGAAGCTGCATAGATTATTTGAATTGTGCCTACTATAATCAACCAGGGAGAGAATATAGAATGGGCGTGGGGTAATAATTCCATATTGATCCGAACCAATCCATACGCTCCCATTTTTAATAAGATTCCGGCTAAAAGCATACAAGTACTGTAATGTGCCTCTCCATGGGTGTCTGGTAACCATGTATGTAAGGGTATGATCGGTGATTTGACAGCAAAAGCAATAAGAAATCCAATATAGAATATTATTTCCAGTGCTACAGGATACGATTGATTAGCTGATGTTTCAAAATTTAATGTTGGTTCATTGGAACCATATAAACCAATACCCAAAACTCCCATTAATAAAAAAACGGAACTTCCTGCAGTGTACAAAATAAATTTTGTAGCTGAATACAAACGTTTCTTTCCCCCCCACATGGATAGAAGTAGATAAACTGGAATTAATTCTAACTCCCACATGATGAAAAAAAGTAAAAGGTCTCGAGAAGAAAATGGTCCTATTTGACCGCTATACATTGCTAACATCAGAAAATGGAATAGTCGGGAATCTCGAGTAATCGGCCGAGCCGCTAAAGTAGCTAAAGTTGTGATAAATCCTGTCAGTAAAATGGGTCCTATAGAAATTCCATCTATTCCCAATCTCCAGTAAAAATCAAAAAAATCGATCCATTTATAATCCTCTGTCAGTTGCATTAATGGATCATCCAATTGGAAACGATAACCGAATGCATAGGTTGTTAGAAGGAGTTCCATTATGCATATACCTATAGTATACCACCTAATTATCTTATTTCCTCTATGAGGGAGAAAGAAAATTAAGGAACCCGCGAATATTGGCAAAACTACAACTAGCGTTAACCAAGGAAAATTATTCATGGTAAAAACAAGATAAACTTGGACCAGAAAAACCCGTGCTCAAAATAAATAGTTTTTGAGCGCGGGTTTTTGTCGGTAAAGGTAAAAAAATCAAATGTATTCAAGTAGGGTTTTCTGGAACGTATTAATAAGCCAGACCCATACTTCGAGTTGTTTCATGCCATAAATAAACTCGAACACTCAAGAAATCTGTCGGACAGGCGGATTCACATCTCTTACAACCGACACAGTCCTCTGTTCTTGGAGCAGAAGCAATTTGCTTAGCTTTACACCCGTCCCAAGGTATCATTTCTAATACATCCGTTGGGCAGGCGCGCACGCATTGAGTACACCCTATACACGTATCATAAATCTTTACTGAATGTGACATTTGGATCTATAAATTTTTGAATGTCAGAAAGTTTCGATCTAGTAAACTTGTAAATGAATCATATATTTAGACACCAGATGAATCAATAATTTATCATAATTTTTCTAATCAATCTACTTCTGGATTGACTCATGCGATAGAGCCAAGATACTTTAATTTCTTACATTTTTGAAAACATGTATTATTACGTAATGTATGGTCATGCTAATTCTAATTTATGAATATTAGAATTTATATGATTAATACTACTTATTCAACAAATTCGATTGATTGATACGAGTTGATTTTCTGTTACGATAAATTGATGAAACAATAGCCGGGCCAATAGCTGCTTCAGCGGCTGCAATAGCTATAACAAAAATTGAGAAAATATTTCCTTTTAATTGGCGACTATCAAAAAAATCAGAAAATGTTACGAAATTCATATTAACCGCATTCAGTATAAGTTCAAGACACATAAGGGCTCTAACCATATTCCGGCTCGTGATCAATCCATAGATACCGATAGAAAATAAGTAGGCACTCAAAACAAGTACATGTTCGAGCATCATTGACCAACTCCTTATCAATTTCGATTCATTTCAATATGAACTGAACAACAATTCAACAGATTCAATTGACTAGAATAAAAAAAAGTACGGAACAAAGGCAGATTTTCTATTGTTAATAGAATAGATTGAATAATTTCTATTTTAGACATAAACAATCTTTAATTAAAGGGAAATAAATGTAATGTAATGTAATAAAACCGAACAGAGTTTAATGTGCATTGCTAATTCTATAAATTTTTTACTGTCGCGCCACGGCAATTGCACCTATCAAAGCGGCTAAAAGAATTATCGAAACGAATTCAAATGGAAGAAAAAAATCTGTTGATAAATGAATTCCAATTTGTTGACTATTACTTATCAAATCTTGCTCTATAATCTGGTTTGATCTTGTAGTCCAAATAATTCCGTACCATGACGTATCCGTAATAATAATCATGAGTAAAACAAAAATACTTGTACAAACTGGCAAAGTAACCACATCCCCAATGGTCCAAAGATTCAAATCTTTGTAATATTCTGAACCATTCATGAACATCACAGCAAATACGATTAAAACATTTATAGCTCCCACGTAAATAAGGAGTTGTGCAGCAGCTACAAAATAAGAGTTTAATAGAATATAGAATAAGGATATACAAACAAGAACCAGTCCCAATGAAAAGGCAGAATAAATGGGGTTGGTAAATAATACTACCCCCATACCTCCTAGTATAAGAACCGATCCCAGAAAGACTAAAAGAAAATCATGTATTGGTCCGGGCAAATCCATTATATGTAAAATAAGAGATAAATAAATAGAAATGTTTTTCATGACCTTATTGAGACCCGACCAGAAAAATTTTTTTTTTATGATTTTTGAGCAATTCCTAATTTAATCCTAAGTAAATAAATACTAAGGGATATGAATAAATGTGAGTACTATTATTGGACTAATTTCATTCTTTATCTGAAAGAGTCGTTCTAATTCTAAACGATATATTTTAAAAAAAATTATGGATATATTAATTAATGGATTTTCAATCCAAATTAAGACGCGTTTCTTACCAACCAATCAATAGTTGGTATTTGTAGTTATTGACCAAACAACACGAAAGAAACCTAAATTCCTTCTATATTAGTTATTAGTAAAGTAATTATAAATTATTCGTTAATAAGAGATTTACTTATTTATTTGAGGCGAATTCAAAATTGTTCGAATTGTATAATCGTCAATTACTGACATTGGTAAACGACCCAAAGCAATTTGATTATAATTCAATTCGTGACGATCATAAGTAGAAAGTTCATATTCTTCAGTCATTGATAAACAATTCGTTGGACAATACTCAACGCAATTACCACAAAATATACAGACTCCGAAATCAATACTGTAATTAAGCAGCCGTTTCTTGCGAATATCAGTTTCCAATTTCCAATCAACAACGGGTAGATCTATAGGACATACACGAACGCATACTTCACAAGCAATACATTTATCAAATTCAAAATGGATTCGACCGCGGAAACGCTCCGCGGTGATTGATTTTTCATAAGGATATTGAATAGTTACGGGTAAACGATTTGCGTGGGATAAAGTAATCATGAAACTTTGACCAATGTACCTTGCAGCTCGTACTGTTTGTTGACCATAATTCATGAACCCAGTTACCATAGAGAACATATCGTTAATATATATATGAATAGTTTTATGTTTGTTTATTTCTCTTGTTTGAGACACGTTGTGAATATAGAATGTTACTTTACAGTGAAAAGAGTTGGAAAGAAGTTGTTAATAATAGATTACCGAGAGAAATAGGTAAAAGAAATTTCCATCCAAGATTCAATAGTTGGTCCATTCTTAGCCTCGGTAAAGTCCATCTTGTTGTGATAGGAATGAACAAGAACAAATAAGTTTTAGCTAATGTAATAAAGATACCAATTATCGCTCCAAAAACTCCACATGTTTTATTTATTTCAAAAAGCTCAGAAACATATATGTCCGGAATAGATATATTCCAACCGCCCAAGTAAAGAACTGTTACAAATAATGAAGAAACCAATAGGTTTAGATAGGAAGCAACATAAAATAACCCAAATTTTATACCCGAGTATTCGGTTTGATAACCTGCTACTAACTCTTCTTCTGCTTCTGGTAAATCAAAAGGTAATCTCTCACATTCTGCTAGGGAAGAAATAATAAAAATGATAAACCCTATAGGCTGACGCCACAAATTCCATCCCCAAAAACCATATTTTGATTGCGCCTCAACAATATCAATTGTACTTGAACTGTTAGATAATTATAGTCGGTGATACCATCACTGTTACCATCGCTATTACAGAACCGTACATGAGATTTTCACCTCATACGGCTCCTTGAAGGCCAGAAATAAATATAGGGACCGCGTCAGTATTCTTTTTTGAATCTTGATATGTTTGTAGGATGGATAACTATCGGCCGGTCCCAAATTAGACCAATTGAATTCTGTCTGTTATAATTATTTTAATTCAAAATTAAATAAAAAAAGTACTTCTGAATTGATCTCATCCTTTCTTTAATTTAATAATTTCAATAATAATTTCAATTCTTCTTTGTTCAGTAATAACTTAACTGTTCAATAAAATACTTCTTGTAAAAATATCAATAACCCGTTGGTTTCACGTACGAAAAAAAAATTCTATATTAATTAATGAATTATGACACAAATTATATATCTATTAATATGTATATGGGAAAGAATAAAAGTAACAAAGAATAAATAAAGTATATCTTTTTTTTTTTTTTTTTTTTCGTTCCTATTCTTCTTTCTATTTCTGAGAAAAAGAGGGCTTTCAAAATAAAGTAAAGGATTATTTCGTTTCGAATAGTTATTTATTAAATCGGTGGATAGGAGTATACTCTGGATTGGAATCGTGTCATGGGGAGTACTGCCTGATCATTTCTACCAACTTAAAGCCCCAATTAGTATTCTTTGTTTGTATATTATGTAAAAATGTCCTTTTGGAGAATTTACATAATCTCCATTACTAATCCTTTACATATGTTCGTGTTTCTAACCATCCACTCGTTTTTGCTCAATCCCCCGTTATGCTAATACATAAAAATGATAGTGAAAACTCAATACGGGGGATCTTTTGAACCCGCTTCAAGTCAGGATGACTAATCAACCAATCTTGGGGGAAACGGTCTCTTCTGTTTATGTTTATTTCCGCTTAACTCTCTAACTCTTATACATAGAAAATGAGAATCAATCTTTTTACTGCGAATTTATATAGAAGCTGTTTTCTTTCACTCATATAACTATTTGATTTAGTTCATCAACCCGAATAATGAATAAAAAAAAATTAAGATATCTACTCAATTCAATCCATTCCAACCCTTTCCTTGAAAGGAAGGAATAGAGAAAAGTTTCTGTCTATGTATCAACGAATCGCACGTAGAGATATTGATAACACACATAAAGTTAATGGTATTTCATAACTAATCGATTGAGCAGCAGCTCGTAGACCGCCTAAAAAGGAATATTTATTATTTGACCCGTATCCCGACATAAGAAGTCCAATTGGAGCAATACTGGAAATGGCAATCCATAAAAAAACACCGATATTGAGATCCGCTAAAACAAGGTGATATCCAAAAGGAACTACTGAATAGCTTACTAAAATTGATATGACTGCTATGGATGGCCCGATACTGAATAAACGAGTATCCCCCCTAGATGGAAAAAGATTTTCTTTGAAAAGTAGTTTTGTCCCATCTGCTAGAGCTTGAAGAACTCCCAAAGGGCCGGCGTATTCAGGTCCAATACGTTGTTGTATCCCTGCCGATATTTCTCTTTCTAACCATACAATTACCAGTACGCCTATTGTGATTCCCACTACAAGAGTCAAAATAGGAACAAGAACCCATAGAATTCCATAAACCTCTTTAAAAAATTCTAATCTAGAAAAAGAATCGATATCTTGTACTTCCGGTGTATCAATTATCATTTCAACGATCAACTTCTCCCATAATGATATCTATACTACCTAGTATCGTCATAATATCAGCCAATTTCATTCTTTTAACTAACCGCGGAAGAATTTGCAAATTGATAAAACCCGGCGGGCGGATTTTCCATCTCCAAGGAAAACCACTCTGATCCCCTATGAGAAAAATTCCCAATTCTCCCTTTGGGGCTTCTACTCTCACATAAAGTTCTTGTTTCGGCAATTCAAATGTAGGAGACGGCTTTTTACTAATAAATCGATATTCAAAATCATTCCATTCCGGATTCCTTTCTCTATCAAAGTATCGTATTTCTAAATTCTCATAGGGTCCCCCTGGAATTCCTTCCAGGGCCTGTTGAATAATTTTTACGGATTCTATCATTTCACCAATTCGGACTAGATAACGAGCCAATGAATCTCCTTCTTTTTGCCACTGTACTTCCCAATCAAATTCGTCGTAACATTCATAATGATCAACTTTACGAAGATCCCATTGTATTCCGGAAGCTCGCAGCATTGGTCCCGATAAACCCCAATTTATTACTTCCTCTCTACCAATAATGCCTACTCCCTCGACTCGTTCTAAAAAAATAGGATTTCGTGTAATAAGTTTTTGATATTCAGCAACTCTTGTTAAAAAATAATCGCAGAAATCCAAACATTTATCTATCCAGCCATGAGGTAGATCGGCCGCTACTCCTCCGATACGAAAATAATTATGCATCATTCTCATACCGGTGGCAGCTTCGAATAGATCATATACTAATTCTCTTTCTCTGAAAATATAGAAAAAGGGAGTTTGTGCACCAATATCCGCCATAAAAGGACCGAGCCATAACAGATGAGAAGCTATACGACTCAACTCCAACATAATTATTCTGATATAGCTGGCTCTTTTAGGTACTTGAATATTTCCCAACTGTTCCGGTCCGTTTACAGTTATTGCTTCTGTGAACATAGTAGCTAAATAATCCCACCGTGTTACATAAGGCAAATATTGTATAATTGTTCGATTTTCCGCAATTTTTTCCATTCCTCGGTGTAAATAACCCAATATTGGTTCACAGTCAATAACATCTTCACCATCTAGAGTAATGATGAGTCGAAGAACACCATGCATTGATGGGTGGTGGGGGCCCATATTGACTATCATGAGGTCTTTTCTTGTAGCCGGTATATTCATAGGTTTTTCCTCGATTCATTCTTTCATGAATTGCTGAAAACGAAAAAAAGTTCATTAAAATTCAAGATCTAATAAATCAAATAATTCAAAATGCCTTTATAAAAATAAAATTAACGAGTTTTTGACTCCCGAATATCCAACCGATTAATTAATTCTTTATAACATATTCTATTTTTCTTTGACAAATAAGACAGTAATCGTTGGCGTTTTCCCAGAATTTTACGTAAACCTCTCTGAGATAAATAGTCTTTTTTGTGTAATTGTAAATGTGAAGTAAGTCTTCGTATCCTATTGGTGAAACTAACTATTTGAAATTCAACAGATCCTCTGTTTTCGTCTTTTTCTTCTTGTGAAATAACTGAGATGAATGAATTTTTTACCATAAACTGAAATCTTCTCTCCCCCCCTCTTTTTATTTTAAGATATTTTTTATTGATAGATATCTTTATTGATCAGTAATAATAATGCCCCTAATTTTTATTTGGTATATACAAAAATTTGTATTTCGTTATTAATTTCTAATTTTTTAAAATTTAATAAAACTTACTCAATCCTATTTTCATTTTAAAATTGGATTTGAAAGGGGATACAAAAGTATGGTTGGTTTCTTCACTCACAAAAGATAAAAGTTTAGACCTAAAATAAGAAAATTTTGTTCATTCTAGATCTAATTGATATGTCATTGAATTAGTATCATGTATCAGAATGGAATGTAAGACAATGTATGCGTGCATCTCTTTGTCGTCATAGACCAGATCTGGTATGGGAAATATAGGAAAAATGTACTATTAATGAATTTTCAATCGCGGATACATACGTATCCTTACCATACTGAAACAACTGCCATTATTGGTATTAAACCAATAACGATTCATACAAGCTAAATCTTCTAATCGATAATTGGGCCAAAGAAATAGCTTTAATTTTATAAGTTTTTTTTTATATTTTTTGCTTTTATCCACAACTTGACTGTTTACCTCATTCCCATTACAAAAAGATGCCTTTCTATGTCTATTCTTAGAATTTAAACAAATTAGAATTCGCAATTCTCTACGACGTCTAGGCGATAAAATATTTTCAGGAACAAACAAATCATAATTTTTTTTATATCTATTTCCAGTCATCTTTTGATGTTTTGTAATGACTTCATCAGAATTCTTATCAACATGTTTTTTTTCTCGGTATCTTTGATTTATTTGATGTTTACTTTTATGAACTAATGAAATACCGAGGGTTTGATACATAATAAATTTTCCATCATTTTTTATAGCTAGACGAATTGGTTCAATAATCAAAAATCCCCTTTTAATAAATTCTGTAAGAGTTACATCTTTCTGAATCGTCAAAATATCCAGACTCATTTCGCCCCTTTGAATAGAGGATATAGTAATTTCTCTTGGATTTATCAGTCTAAGCAGGAGACAATATACGTTGATGTTATTGATTATTTTTTTATTTAAAGAATCATCCCATCTCAATTGAAAATACAAATACCTTTTTAGGAAGAAATCAAACTCCGCTTTTGTATTGATCTTGTATTGCTTTTTATTTCTATGTTTTTTCATGTCCGATCCCGTATAATCTTCTTCAACATCTTTTTCTTGGTTTGAAAGAGCTGATTTAAGATCTGCTTGGCCCGTGGATTCTTTTTCTCCTTGATTTCGGTTTTCTAATTCAAGAGATTTTTTTTCATTCGACGATATTGATATAAAAGGATCTCTTTTTTTATTTCCAGTGATGCTTTTGTTTTCACTAGCATTTTTTTTTATATTAGAATTAAAAAGTAGTAATTTAATTGGTATAACCCACGGTTTCATTTTATACGTATTATAAAGTCTCACAAATTCTGGCAAGAACCAAAGTTCCAGATTTGATATGGGACGACTTAGTATTTCTTCATTCATTCCCATCCAATCCAAAAGGGGTTTTTGATTGGATAGGTTGATTTTTTGGTCTTGCTGAAGTGTGAGATAAAAAAGACCCTTATTATTGATTTTATCAATTATTTGATACTTATTAACCCTAGTCTTAGTATATTTATTACTGTTAGTGTCAGTATCAATATTGATCCAGGCCTCAATATCGACCTTCGTTTTAAGACAAAAATCGAGAATTCTCCAATCAAAAAATTTTCTATCCGTATTTTTATCCATATCTCGAATATCATCTTCTACCATATTAAATGATTTTTGTTTATGTGTGTTGTAATTATAAAAAATATCTTGGTTAGTTTTTACTTGTAATGGTGATCCATAAATTGAAGAGTACTTCTTAGTTTCAGAATTTATAGATTTATATGCTAAAAGATCATATCTATATTGTTTTTTAAAATTATCCTTTTGATTCAATAATAAATCCGTTTCCATTTTTGTTTTTTTTTCGTAGTGAATTAATTCATCTTTTTCATATAAATCACACAAATCTTTATATAAATCTTTATTTTGAGCTATACAGTTCAATATATTTCGCCATTTTTGTGGTACTACTCTAGACCATTTAATTTGAGATACATCACATTGATATTGATAATGACTCCTTAACCAATTTGTCCATTGATTCATTCCAGAATTGCGAAGATTCTTAGGTCTTAATTCGGAATGAAATAGTTCTTGTCTTACAACAAAAAAATCCTTTATTTCATTCTTAAGAAAAAGGGGGGTTCCATTATATTGAAATACGGATTTCAATTTCTCTAACTTAATAAGTTGGGTTTGTGATAATTTGTAAAATACATATGCTTGTGAAAAGTAAGATAAGTCAAAAAAAGTCTTTGAATTTTTTTGACTAAGACTAATATTAGTATTAGAAAGTGACTCTTTTATAATCGAAATAAATTTAATTAAACTTTGATTTGTTTTATTAATTCTTTCTTGATTTGCTTCATTACTGTTAATGTTTTTATTAATAATTTTTTTTGTTGATTCAAGAAAAAGTTGTGTATTGATACTAGGAATATTAATCATAGATAGAAAGATATCTATGTATATCTTTTCAATGAAAAATATTATAAAATAATGGGATTTACGGATTAATCGAGCAGTTCTTCTTTTTAATATCTGCCAAATATTTTTTTGTGATTCCAATCTTTTATCATCATAACTTATTTTGTTAGAACTCAAATTTCTATCTGAAGTTATAAATCCCTTTTTCTTGTCTTTTGTAATTTTTTCTATTTGATTTATGATTGTGTTTATTCTATCAGTCAGATCTTGCATTTTTTTTTCTGTTAATGAATAATTTGTCCAATCCTGAGATCTAATTTGAATGGACGATTCCTGAATCATCCGATTACTGATTATTGAATCTTTTTTAATTTCACTCAATTCATATACTTCTATTTCTCTCAATCCAAATAATATAATTGGGTTTATTTTTGAGAGTTCTTTTATTATTTCTTTTATAAACAGAATGTTTTTAATGATCCATTTTTTTGGTTTTTTTGAGACATTTAGAAACAATTTTGTTTGTTCTTTAAAAATTCCTAGAATTATAAAACATTTCTTTTGCAATTTTTTAATTTTTTTTTTGAGTTCTTTTAAAATCGGTTCAAAAAATGAAAGTTTTTTTCTGGGAGAACCAAAAGGTAGTTCAGCTTCCATTCCAAAAATTGTTAAAAAACAAAAATCATTTTTTTGACCTTGCTTTTTCATTGGATCGTTATAAGGGGCTCGTAACTTAGATCTGTGCCAAGGTTTAAGACGAAAAGGAAATAGGATCTTGATCTGAATGCCGTCTGTTAACCAGTTTTTTGGAAATTCTTTTTCTGATAATTGAACGCCGTTATAGGTACATTTAACATGCATTTCTCTATTCCAATCCTTTAAGTCCTCATACCATTCCGGAAATTGAAATAATAGTATACGGACGATATTTTTAGCTATTATCAATGAAGGTAATATAATATATTTTC